AAAGGCATGACCAGAAGAATTGTGTGAAATAAGTGAATTTATCCAGTTGAGGCATGATTGATGGACAAACAAGAATTCCCTCCAGAAAAGCAAGTTCTTCTTACCTTCCCGTACGAGTAGTGAAGAACTATAGAGCGGTGTAGTTGGGTTTTGCCCAACGGAAAGCATGGGAGTACCACAGAAACATTAGCTTTGTCCAAAGAGCGCGCGCGGCTTCTTTTTTAGTTATTTATATATGCTTTTCTATTTCTATACGACATTTCAATCCAGGGTATGCAATTTTCTAGCTACGTCCGGAGTGGAGCAATTCTTAGGCAAGAAGTGGCTTCCCGAGTAGAGTCAGGTTAATCAAAAGATAGATGTCCGGTGTCAGAGATAGATGGAAATGGATATCCTCTAAGAGCCCTTGACTGCCGTACAAATTCCTCTTTTCAGAGGTGTCAGTAAACACAAAAGAAGAAGCATCGTTAGTTGCGGGTGAAGTCTTTTAACCCCTTTCACTTTCTGCCCCCCTTTAGGTCCGGTTTCGGTCCATCTATATAAGATGCCTTTGCCACCGCCGTCCCATCCACCATAACCCAACTATCCACCACATCCCTACTATTCCGACGATTCCGATACCTTCGCCTTGTTCAGTGATGAAAATCCAAATGGGTGCCATATTATGTGAAGTCTTGGGGGTGCAATGAGGGCTTAATGGACATTGTAGTCTATGGAGGGAAGCTTATACTGCTTGTGTAAGTGATCAAGTGCATGGCGATCGTTTGTGGCTTTGTGCTATGGTATCAAGTAATGTGGATATAGGAAGATGATCAAGTTTAATCTAGGGGGAAGAATAAATTTTGGGTTTTTTAGCTTTATCTAGTGTACCGCCCTGCCATAGTCGCGAGAGAGCAGAGGTGAGCTGTTTGTACTTCAGTAAGAACTATCTTTCTACTTCGACAAGGGAAAATAAAAAGAAAGAGTAGGGATCCTAAATAACCTATCCCGCCTAAAAGAGGTCGTATTTCCTCTTACTCGTGTACGTTTTGGCCTATACCTATAGTAAGAAAATGAAAGGCTGAAGGCTTCCACTCTACCTATATCCTTCGGAAGCTACCGCTTCTAGAATGCAAGCTTATCCTTGACTTTCTTTTTAGAGCATACCGGTCTTTCAATCGCCTACTCTTTGGCCATTAGTAAGATAGGCTCCAGCTCGTTAAACGAGCCTCTGTTTCTCTTTAAGTAGGAATTCCCGATCTATACCAGAAGGGCAGATGAGTTCTTCTTTCTTTTATCACTTAGCAGCTTGCTCGTGTTTGCACACTATAAGGAAGAAGAAAGGTTTACAGATCCTTCTTGATCTGCACCTGGATCAGATAGGGAGATTTCCGCCCTTTCCTTCCCTGCTCGCGCTAAAGCAATTGTAGCGAGTAGGAGAAGAATGCCGACGACATTCCATGTGTGGAACTTTCGGAATAGAATAGGCTCAATGACTTTGCCTGCTTTCTTGCTTTGCTTGCCCCGCTCCCCTTAGAAGCGTTGGTTGAACCGCTGGACTCTATCTCCGTTGATTACTATTGGATTGAGCTATAGAAGCTATTTGACCTACGTGAACACTTCAGCTAGCAGTATTGAGAAATCAATACATTCTATTGACAAAGGCATGCTGTCATATTCGAAATAATAATAAACGTTCGTTCCCATCCTGATGCATTCTACACCTGATCTTTCGATCATTGCTACCAATAGATGATCTAGTAAGACAAAGCCTTGAACCGGGTAACCCGTCATGGGAAACCACCTTGGTAGCTTTACCCTCTCACAGAGCCGTCGGTATCCCTGATAGAAAGAATCAAACGTCGAATGGTCCGAATGAATGCTACATCAGGAGCTGAGTTGACTTCACTCCCGGTGACCTGCCGTCGTAACAGCACTGTGGGCGGAAGTGACTATGTGATCACGGCTTCCGACACAGCATTCATCCAGACAAGCCCATTGGCTTTTCGAGTAGAGAAAGGTGGAAAATCGTCTACTTTATAAATAAGGCTAAGGCTTTCCTCTTTGTGAGGAATTCCCTCCAGGTTGTCTGCTTTATCGGGGTCACTCTCACTCTAAGTCCGAGCGCAGGACATCTTATTCAAGAACCCCTTTTATAAGAGAATAGGTTTTGTACCCTAAAAGGTGGTTCCATCCTGCATACTATATAATATAGTCATTCATTGGTTCATCTCCAGGTTCTGCCTCTTAATTCCCTACCCAATGGGGAGGGGAGGGGACGGGACAGCATTCTTCTCTTCACCCAGGGCTTTCTTTCTAGTGTGCCTATCTATTATTAAGTATTTTCCTATCCTCCAGGTACCCCCTTATACAGGCATTCCGCTATCCCGATTGTCTTACTGATTATCTTCCCGAAACAAGAAAAAATTTCTTTCACTACACTAAATAGGAAGTTACATTTGTAGCAGTCCAAGAATTGCCCTATCCCCGAGGTCACTCTCAAGAGTACGACCGGAGGCCCATCTTCTTACTTAACGAGTTTGTGTCGCATAATGTGCCCTTCTTCCGGAGAAAGGAAGATTTTTTTAACAATGGAATCATGACAACGTCTAGTTCCGCTTCTTGCTCTTTTGCAAGAATGTCTTTAGTAGACGGTCCAACCAACGATTTGAATGAAAAATCCCGGGACAGCTATACCGATGTGTCAACGTCAACGGTACTTCTCTGATCTGATCGAGAATCATTCTCCAACCTGCTTTTAGTCAGGAATCTCGTAATTCCTTTCCCAATCCTGTTCCCAGGGCAGCGCTCAGTAGCAACCTCTCTTTGCAACCGGGGTATTGCTTTCCTATGCACCCATTTCTCTTGCTCGATGGGATATTAAGAATAAGCTGCAGCCTCAGATGAGGAGATGGCCAAAGATCTATTATCTGTCCCGTTTCCTTTAGCAAGATCCCTCGTGCGAACCCCCCCTAGCCGTAAACCACCTTTTAATATAATCAACCTAGCTAGCGGGCCCTTCTTTCTAAGCTAATAATAAAGAAATTCTTTGCCGGTTGGAAAAAGCCAAAGAGGAAGAAGAGCCTTACCCGCCTTCCAGCCCAACCCTGTCTTCCTCTTCACGATTCGACCGATGCGAGATCGGGCACTGCAGCCTTTTCATACTTACCTCCTGAGTCTGATGGATGTGCACCTTCCTTGACTTCTACATTGCGAACAGGTGCTTCCAACACAAAACATCCGGAAATAGACTACTCCCATATCCTACGCTAAAATGGAAATATCCTACCCACCTACACGAGCGGGATCCCTCTATCCCTTCCCTACCCTTATTTAATAATACTGAATGCTAACTTATCTCATTTACTAGCTATTCTATCTTGAGCAAGAAGACGGTACATAAATTGATACAAGAAGATAGTCCGAACCACCCAGTTAACAAAAGCGGAAGAATCTTCCTTACATGCGGATATTTGATCCATTATACTACGGGTCTGAGAACCAAAAGGTCAAGGATAGACGAAGAGAAGTGCTTTAAAACCGTTGTAACATGGATGAATCCCTATATGGAGTACGACAAGTGGCTTTATTTCAGTTGAGATTTCACGCTGGTCAAGAAAGCTTTCTTTCAGAACCTTCCGCGATACGCATTTGGTAGTAGCCCAACCGTAGATCCTACTTCGAGAAGTATCTCGCGCTGGGCGAAGAAGTCCGCAATCAAAGTGGACACTTGTTCTTGATGGTTAGGTTACCTTGTTGAGCGCCCGATAATCAATGCACAAACAAGGCGCTGCTTCTTCTGGAATAAATAAAACAGGGGCCCCCGCCCTCCCCCCTAGGAAAACCCGCCCTTTCCCTTATTTACCCCTTTCTTTTCTGGTTTATTTGGATGGCAAGAAAGAATCTTGTCTTCAATAGAACACCAAACTATCGGCCATTTTTGCCTCAGCTTGCAAACTCCTTTGATTGGGCAAGTCAAGTTGTTTGTTCAAGCTTCGGCTAAGGAATAAAAACCTTAATATAACCGACACTGGTATAGGCACGTTTTTGTGGCCTTCTCACCTGGTGGAATCATACCACTACTGTTTCCTATCTGGTTAGGTTTTCCAGATGGGTTAGTAGTTAATTGCTATCACCTTGGTATGGTGCGGTATTTTCTTTTGGAGTCGTGTCGTCCAGATGACAAGTATTTGTTGTCTGTGCGGGATGATTTGGAGCGTAAGCTCACTGAAGAAGGGGACTTCCACTTGAAGAGAGTTCTAAGGAGTTGTAAACCCTCAAGATCCCAATTTCGCAATCATCGTATAGTGATAACATAAAGTTCGAGAGCCTCTGCAACTCCCGTAGCCGGTCGATCATCTTGCTTTCCCTCTGAAAGCCTAAAATAGCTCTCGGAATTAAGCACCTTTCCAATGCCTAATGCCGCTCTAGCTGATGCGATAGTTGCACAGCTCCTTAATGCACTACCCTGACTTGGCACTTGACTTAACTTGCCTTCGAGACAGAGTGATGGTGCCTCCCCCTCATGAACAGCCAGCCCGCCCCTATGCGGCAGCCCTTACCTGCCTTGAACTACAGGAGCGGTCTTGCATACACACACACATATGAAAATAAGGCCCTTTTTCGATAGTTCTTCTAGGCCTTAGTCAAAGAATTGACTAAATACTAGAGTACTGCTAACAGGGAATGCTACCTTGACTCTGCTACTTCGCCCACCAAGCAAGTTAACCATAACTCCAAGTCTTGTCTTGAAAACAACCTCTCTGTGCCGTTAGTGCAACATTTCTCTAGTGTACTTTTTGGGTAGTGGTAACGGGCTCCAGAGCATACCGGTATTCAGTTTCTCTTATCACCGTAGTCATTTCTGAACCAGTGATTGTTCAACCTGAACAAATAGATAAGACTAGGAAATGCCCCCGGAGGGAACACCCAGATAGACTTGCTATCCCCCTGCTAGGGAACCCGTGCTGGAGCAATGTAACTGGATTAGAAAAAGGATATATTTCCACTTAGCTTAGCTATTGCTTGAAAGAGTCATTTCGATCCTTTCTTCTTTTTAGTAGGTGAAGCTGAGTGAACTCATACCCTTAGGGGGGAATCACTGAACACAGACTTAATCGGTTCTTTTATCCGTTTTAACTACCCTCAGACCGGACCTGTAGCTCTGGTGTTAGAACTTGGGTTTAAGGACGATAGAAGGCCTTAGCTGTTGGTTGAAAGAGTAAGCCTTCTTTTTTTTTTCAGAGTCAAGTAGACTACTTTTTCAGTTAGGAGCTAGAAGCTTAAAAGCTGCTAGGGGCTAGGAGTTAGAGAGGAGGAGGGGGAAGAAGTCACTCGTATGAGTTGTTGTTACGGTTACGGTATGTAGTGCTCAACCGATAGGAACGAGTTACATACTTGGAACGAGAGGTTAGGAGGTACGCAGTAGCTCCACCGATAGAGGGAGGGATGTTTTGGACTCTACCGATAGTCGCTGGTCCTTTAGGGAACGAGCTACATAAAAGGAGCGAGAGAGTGACAGCGGGTGGGGGTGAAAGAGGCTGGAAAGTACGAATCAGGTTCTATGCCGACTGAAAGGAATATTTCTTACTTACAAGCTAAATACTTTTAGTGAGAAGGAGATAGGTACGTAGTCTTGCGCACTAGGAGTTTGAAGATGCCCAGAGTACAGCGCAACTTAGACCTTAATGGACGAGAGGCTCTTTCTTATTCTCGAATCCCCTGCTCTTAGAAACTCGTACAAAGAAGAAAAGAAGTACCATGCCACGGCACTTGCCTTCCCTTACTCTTACTAGCTCTTACTAGTACTAATGTGCAATCATTCCCTCCCTCACATGCATTTGCAACAGATTCTAACTAAGACCGGTAATCTCCGGCCATTCTCGGCATCTTCACTAGTTGCCCCTCTTCTATCATGTTGCATAGAATAAAGAGGAGCTCCTCTTTATTCGTGGAGCCTCCATGAATAGCTTGGGCCAGCTCTTTCCACGTGTAGCCATGTGCAAGTGGCTGGCCCAAACTTCCCATAGTAAAAAATAAGACCTTCTCGATGTCTTCTTGGAGAGAAGAGACATCGAGTAAGGCAAGAGCTTCCCCCCTGGGTAACCCCTCCATAGATATACTATGGAGACAAGTTCCAGCCAAAAGAAATAAAAAGGCCCCCCACAAATAGCAAAAATGGATATAAAACAAAATCTCTATGATAGAGAATTCCATCATTTTTTTAAAGATCGAGTCAAGGGAGAATTCCACTTATAGTTTTTGGCTCGCAATAAAGCTGATCGAGCAACTAGTAGTCCTATCTATCCACCTCTCCAGACACAATATCTTGAGTACCTATGATGGTGACCACATCCGCTAGCATGTGATGTTTGGACATAAAATCGAGTCCTTGTAAATGGGCAAAGCCAGGTGCTCTTATTTTACAACGGTAAGGACGATTGCTTCCATTACTGACCAGAAAGACACCAAATTCTCCTTTAGGTGCTTCAACTGCGGTATAGGTAGAAGAAGCTGGTACGGAAAAACCTTCTGTATAAAGTTCGAAATGGTGAATTAAGGATTCCATGGATAGTTTCATTCGACATCGTGATGGAGGACATAGTTTACGATCATCGGCTTTGATCATGCCACTAGGCATTTTATTAAGACATTGCACAATGATCCGAACACTTTGTCGCATCTCTTCAATACGAATACAGTAACGATCATAGCAATCTCCTCTGGTACCTACTGGTACGTCAAAATCCAACTGGTCATAAACATCGTAAGGTGCTGCTCTTCGCAAATCCCAGCATACCCCTGAACCTCTTAACATTACACCACTGAATCCCCAATCCTTTGCTTGCTGTGCAGTGACAGTACCAATATCCACTAATCGTTGTTTCCAGATACGGTTGCCGGTTAACATCTCTTCTAATTCGTCGATACGAGAAGCAAATTGTTGTGTAAAAGAATCAATATCTCGACATAAGCCAAGAGGCAGATCTTGTGCCACTCCACCTGGTCGTATGAAACTGGCATGCATCCTGGCTCCTGAGACTCTTTCATAGAATTCCAACAATTTCTCCCGCTCCTCAAAAGCCCACAGAAACGGAGTTAATGCTCCCACATCCATAGCATGAGTAGTTAAAGCAAGTGAATGATTTGAAATTCGAGTTATTTCACGGAATAACACTCGTATATATTGAGCTCGTAATGGTACCTCGCAATTCAAAAGTCTCTCTACGGCTGAAGAATGAGCGTGTTCTTGGGCCATCATAGAAACATAGATAGGGTCGACGACGGAACGAACAACGAAACTTTACGACAGCTTTTTCGTACACGTTCACTTGCATCACATACACAAGTGCTCTCTGAACCGTGCAATAAGGTTACCCATAACACGGCTCTCCCACTTGAGTTACCTTAGCCCCAGGCCATGCTATTCAATGATATTGGAAAAATGGCAGCGTAACGTATTGAAAGGTATGGAAAGCGTTTCCATAGGAGCCCAACTTCCCTCTTTGCTTTGCGACCTCA